GAAGTATGCATAAAAGTATTTGCCCCAAGAAGTACTCCTAGAATTCCTTCTGTTTTCTGGATTTGGAAAAGTGCGGATTTTCAAGAAAGAGAATCTTATGATATGTTGGGAATCTCTTATGATAATCATCCGCGTCTGAAACGTATCTTAATGCCCGAAAGTTGGATAGGATGGCCTTTACGTAAGGATTATATTGCTCCTAATTTTTATGAAATACAAGACGCTGATTGAATAATCAGAGAATAATCAGAAACAAATCTTCACTTCTTCAATAACTACAACTCCAGATATTCAAAGAGATGACGTCTCGTTCAGATATTATGGATAATAGAAAAATAAAAAAAAAAAAATACAATACAATTATAGAGATTCGTTAATATTTTCCTATTTTGAAGATACTTTTGGAGGATGAGCCCAGTCAATAGGATAAAACCCAACGAGTTCATGATGCCAAACTATGTACCGCGCGCGTCATTTAGATGAGACTCTATAAAGTCACATAAGAGGAAATGAAGAAATATAATCTGAAAAAAAAAATATTTATATATATATAAAGAAATGAAAGGAGATCAGATTTGATTTGTACTGTATATGAGATTAATCTTGTCTATTCGCACCCTTCAACTCCCATAGACTAGACTTTTAGGTCTTTCACCCAACTAATTTACCGTTTGGAATATGTATGAAGTATTAACATTGTATTTTACATACTTTATATACATATACTCTTTAACTCATCGTTAACTATTATAAAGATAGAATAGGTCCATCTCCAGATGGAGAAATTTGCATCATCATTTATACTATTCAATGAATATGTATGTCGACCCATATCAATTAATTTGTAGAATAGATACTCATACAAATTGATCATGTGCCAGGAACCAGATTTGAACTGGTGACACGAGGATTTTCAGTCCTCTGCTCTACCAGCTGAGCTATCCCGACCATTGATCCAGATTTGAACTGGTGACACGAGGATTTTCAGTCCTCTACTCTACCAGCTGAGCTATCCCGACCATTGATGACGCACCATCCTCATTTTAATAGAGGACTTGGGTGTATGTCAATTAAAAATAAAAAGGAAAGGGGGATTACAGAGTCTTATCCATACCCCGGTGAAATTTCTTGTATCTTCAACAAAAAAAGGACTTTGTAAGTTTCAGTAAAATACGAATAATTAAATGAATGATTAATTATTCAAATTTAATAGTAGGATTCCTTTTTCAAAGATGTTCATTTGTACATTTTTCATATGTATCAGAAATCTTTTTATAATAAAAAAATTTACGTTCAGATCCAATTCGAATGAACGAGAAACATAACGAATTTTGAACCGATAACGAACGAACTGAGAAGATAGGATAAATTATTAGGGAATCAAATAGGCCTTTTTGGGGATAGAGGGACTTGAACCCTCACGATTTTTAAAGTCGACGGATTTTCCTCTTACTATAAATTTCATTGTTGTCCATATTGACATGTAGAATGGGACTCTATCTTTATTCTCTTACGATTAATCAATTCTTCAAAAAATTTATCAGATTTTTATGGAGGAAATGATTTGATATCTTTTTTCAACTTAGAATTGATTCACAAGAATTCTTTTAATTTTAATTAAAAAAAATACGAATTCGGGTTGTAATTAATCATTTGGAGATAGTATTTCAGTACGTATATATATTTATTCTTCATCCTTTATGGAGTTTCGATGAAAAGATTCCTTTACTAACGCAAAGTAGCCAACTCCATTTGTTAGAACAACTTCCATTGAGTCTCTGCACCTATCCTTTCCTTTTTTATTATCGCTTTCTGAACCCCTATTTGTTTGTTTTCAGAAAAACGGATTTGGCTCAGGATTGCCCTTTTTTAATTCCAGGGTTTCTCTGAATTTGAAAGTTATCACTCGGTAGGTTTCCATACCAAGGCTCAATCCAATTAAGTCCGTAGCGTCTACCAATTTCGCCATATCCCCCCTTTTTTTTGATTAGGATCTCATTATAATAACGTTTTACTTTTTCTTTCATTTATATTATGATGGGCCTATTGAATTCATTAATTCAATATACAATATTGATCGATATATATCACATATATACTATATATAGTATACTTATTATATAGTATACTTATTAATAATATATTAATAATATATATTATTATGACGCCTATATTATAATTCTACTTAATGGATATATTAAGTATCTATTTTATTTTCCCCTATATTATATCCTTTTTAACGTGCAATTTTGAATACTTGAACAATCGATTCTTTTGTTTTCGTCTTAGCTCGTATCTTTACGAACTAAAAATAACTAAAAGGAAATTTAATAGCGATAACGAATCTAATGGCTATAACTAATAATTCCTTTTTTTTAATTTTTTAATATTAAAAAAAAATTTTAATTATTTAAAATTTTAATTTATTTAAAATATTAATATTATAATGTATCTAATATGTATTAATTATACATTAATAGATATTAATATATCTAGAATCTTATAGAAGAGGATTCTAATTAAATTATTAAAGAAGGTTATGGTTATAGTAATTTAATTGATAATTTAATTATATTATTAATTATATTATTAAATATAAATTAGTTTATGTCAATTCTGTAATAAAAATGTAATAAAATTAATAGTTTATTTTAATAGTAATAACAAATTTGATTAATAAAATAAATAGAATTTAGATTTAGTAAAATAGATATAGTCAAAAAAAAAATAATTTTTAATTCAAATGAAATTTTGAATTAAAAAAAATATATTCCTATCTTATTAAGCTAATAAAGATATTGATTATTGATAATAATCTATTTGGTATGATAAATAGATCGAAATTATATATTGCTATATTAATATATTAATTAATATGTTCTATAATATTCAAATTCAAATATCCAATATTTATTTTAAATTCTATATATATAAATTATATATAATATATTCATATTAATTGTGAAGAGTTAAGAATGAACAGTTAATAGATAAGATTCCAGTAGTTTACTAAATTCCTATGTGTGTAGAATTTATGTTATGCGAGCCTGCTTAGCTCAGAGGTTAGAGCATCGCATTTGTAATGCGATGGTCATCGGTTCGACTCCGATAGCCGGCTTTTATGCATATGTTTTATTTTTATTTCCATAGTTGATAATGTGAAATCAAAGAAATTGAAAAGGCTTCTTACCCTTTTCCCAAAGGGCACCCATCTATTATCTCATAAGAACTTCCAATAAAAAAAATTGGAAGGGTTTGATCTATGTGGACCAATTAAGAAAAGAATCCTTAATTATTTTAATATATTATTTAAGATTTTAAATTTAGACTATAAATTATATATAATATATTAAGGCCGGTATATTGATACAATTCATCTAATTATTCTTTCGACTTCTTCTTTGTAGTACAATACTTCAATAAATTTAGATTAATTTATTTTTTATTTTTTAATTTAATATTTATATTCTATATTTTTTTTTTATTTATCATTTAGTTTAGTTTAATTTAGGTTTATGCAACTTCATAAGGAGTATTTATGTCGCGTTACAGAGGGCCTCGTTTCAAAAAAATACGTCGTCTGGGGGCTTTACCGGGACTAACTACTAAAAAGCCTAGAGCCGGAAACGATCTTAGAAACCAATTACGCCCCGGTAAAAAATCGCAATATCGTATTCGTTTAGAAGAAAAACAAAAATTGCGCTTTCATTATGGTCTTACAGAACAACAATTACTTAAATACGTTCATATTGCCGGAAAAGCAAAAGGGTCAACAGGTCAAGTTTTACTACAATTACTTGAAATGCGATTGGATAACATCCTTTTTCGATTAGGTATGGCTTCGACTATGCCTCAAGCCCGCCAATTGGTTAACCATAGACATATTTTAGTTAATGGTGGTATAGTAGATATACCAAGTTATCGCTGCAAACCCCGAGATATTATTACAGTGAGAAATGAACAAAAATCTAAGTCTTTGGTTCAAAATTATCTTGATTCATCCTCCCGTGAGGAATTGCCAAAACATTTGAGCCTTCACCCATTCCAATATAAAGGATCGGTCAATCAAATACTAGATAGTAAATGGGTCGGTTTGAAAATAAATGAATTGCTAGTTGTAGAATATTATTCTCGTCAGACTTAAACCTAACTAAAAAAAGAAGGATTAGGCCAATTTTGCCCGCCGTTTCACCCATATAAAGAGACTCGAGGTAAGGGAGTTTATCTGGGTATTTTTTTACCACTCGTGTGTGATAGGAAGATCCTCATTCCTTGTCCATTCTTTAATAGTAATATCACAAAAATTGGGATTAGGAATAGCGAAAACATATCAACGAAACGAAAGGACTAACTGTTAGAATAACGGTGTCCACTCTTATCATAAACATTGGTGAATTTGGTGAAGGGTGCGGAAAGAGAGGGATTCGAACCCTCGGTAAACAAAAGCCTACATAGCAGTTCCAATGCTACGCCTTGAACCACTCGGCCATCTCTCCCACATAATGATAAAGTTTCAGAAACCGAGTGAATAGTGATTCATATTAGGTTTTTTGATAAGTGTGTACACGCTATTTTAACTATTTAACTATAAAAATAGAAAAACTTTGCCAAACCCTTAGTCGAGGCTAGGGGATAAATATAATTTTCTGGGATGTTAAAAACAATAAATCAAAAGTATCTATTCATGTTTACGAATATGGCATTCCCTATTTTTTTCGAATCTTTATACTGGATTAAATCACTTAATTGGAACAATTCTCACCGATTTATATATTTTTTTAGGCTATCTTTAATGACTACCCTTAGAGCATGATTCTATTTAGTTTAGACTATTATTCTACTTTCATCCATCATAGAGCGATTATTTTATTCTTTTTCTTCTTTGGATCAAAAGATTAATTTAATCAAAACGTCTCGAGTTATCCTACAGATTAGGCTAAATTCGTTGATTCGTCAACTTTGATGAAATCGGAATATTTTCCTATATACTAAATTTACATTTGGATGAAATCTAATCGCGTTCAAATATTTATTAGTTTTTATCGATTCCTGTAAAAAAAAAAGAAACAATTTGAGTATAAGTTTAATTTTAATGAGTCTGTTTTTATGTTATTTCGTACTGTAAAATTCTGTTCGTTGTGGGATTATTTTCTCACGAAGGTTCTTAAAATAAATTGTAGAATGAATTTCTGCCTATGTCTAGATCTCGAATAAATGGAAATTTTATTGATAAGACCTTTTCAATTGTAGCCAATATCTTATTACGAATCATTCCGACAACTTCGGGCGAGAAAGAGGCATTCGCTTATTACAGAGATGGTGCGATTTGATTATTTTATTTTTTATTTAGTTATTTATATTTTTTACCGCTCTTAGTATTCTTAGGAGAAGGGCGCATTATTATTCGGAATATAAAGAAAAAAAATTATTGAAATAAATCTACGCTTGTTGAAGGCGAAGTTTGTAAATAAAACAAACCCTTCTGTCGTGTATCCCCGATTAATGCAACCTCAAATGCTTCAATTGTCGATTATAGAGTATTGAGCGAAAGGTTACACTACACCCCTATGGTTGTGTTAGGTCAAACCTACTCAACTAGTACCAATAGGAGGCATAGAGGAAGGGGCACTACTCCTCGGAATCAACAACACGAAAACTTTGTTATAAATTATCCCTTTTCCTTCTCAGGATCAGGACTAACAAGAATGGTTGGGACAACAAACATCCATCTCGTTCGTGCTTGGGATACCCGTATAACCATCGAAGACTGTTGAAGTGACTAATTCCTGAAAATTAAGAGGCGTTTAAGACAAAGAAATTGCTGGGGTCAACCGTTTTTTATCTAGTACCAACATACTTGATGTTAAGGAAAGAGCTTTTACAAGAGGGTTGGTTAGAGATTTCTTGTAAAAACACCAGCCCCACTCAGTTTATAATGAGTTTATAATGAGAATATTTTAATCTTTTTTTATTCCATGTATCAGTCTCATTATGTACATAAAGGAGGAGCCGTATGAGATGAAAGTCTCATGTACGGTTCTGAAACGGAGATTTTTTGAATCGAATGACGACCGTAACGGATGTCGGCTCAATCCGAAGGAAATTATGCAGAAGCTTTACAGAATTATTATGAAGCTATGCGACTAGAAATTGATCCCTATGATCGAAGTTATATACTCTACAACATAGGCCTTATCCACACAAGAAACGGAGAACATACGAAAGCTTTGGAATATTATTTTCGTGCACTAGAGCGAAACCCATTCTTACCACAAGCCTTTAATAATATGGCCGTGATCTGTCATTACGTGCGACTATCTCCACTATAGAAATAAAAAAGGAAAAAAAGATAAAATTTATTAATAAATACTAAAAAAAAATAGGCTTTCTACATATGTATCGTCCAAAACAACGATTTTTATCAGCTGTAGCAAAGAAATAAACTTCATAAAATTTTAAGTTATGAATATGAAGAAATAGGTATGCCTCGATACTTTATTCGATGGATAAAGGATCTAATTGATAGAGGAAGCACCGTAAAGATCAATTCGCGAGGTTTTGCGCCGATACAATAAAAACTGCTTATTTATGTGATGATATGAAATAAAAGTTAGGAATCAACTTATGTAATAGAGTTGATCCCCTAAGGTATCGAGCAGCGGTGTAGGATCAGATCCCAAAGATAGTAAGCCTTTTCCTTCTTATAAAGTAAAGGAAAATCTTTTTCAAGGATTCTATAAATAAATAAAATAATTTATATATTAAAATTAAACCGAGATAGTTACCTTTATTAGAAAACTATTAATGATAGTTGATAGGGGAAAAGCCTCCGCTTTATGAAGGTGGGAAAAAAGATAAAACTGATTAAATTAGTAAGCAAAATTCAAGTTTTAAACTCATAACCTCTTGTTCTTTTGGTTAACCCGAGAGAAAAAATGGGATAGATCCATGAGAAATCTCATTCAATTAGATATGGTATATTAAAAAAAAGGACACCAAAAGAACTTGATCGCTGAGCCGTATGAGGTCGGAAACTCTCAAGTACGGTTCTAAGGGAAGGAATTTACCCCCCTATTCCGACCGGGGAGAACAGGCCATTCGACAAGGAGATTCTGAAATTGCGGAGGCTTGGTTCGATCAAGCTGCCGAATATTGGAAACAAGCTCTAGCGCTTACTCCGGGTAATTATATTGAAGCGCAGAATTGGTTGAAGATCACAAGGCGTTTCGAATAAGAACACTTTTTTTAGTTTATTCTAATTTATTAATTACGTTAATATTATTTAGTTTTAGTTTAAGTTTCTAATTTTTTATATTTGTTATAATTAATTGTTTGTTGTATCTATCAGTCAAATAAAAGTATCCTTTCTATAGGAAGAACCAATCACAAAATTTTATTATATCCTTTCGAAAATCGTTCTCTTTCATCTGGTATTTCTTAGGGATAAACGATGGATATCCAGAGAAAATATAGAATATATTTTTATTTTCGGTTATTAAA